TGTTCAACGGATCACACCTACCAAGAAAAAGTATTTTGTTTTGGTTCGACCCGTAGTCACATATGAAATATCCGATGGGATAAATTTAGCAACACTTTTCCCTCGTGATATCTTGCAGGAAAAGGATAATGTCCAATTTAGAGTTGTCAATTATATCCTTTATGGAAATGGCAAGTCAATTCGAGGAATTTATCACACAAGTATTCAATTAGTTCGGACTTGCTTAGTATTGAATTGGGACCAAGAACAAAATGGTTCTATAGAAGAGGTTCATGCTTCCTTTGTTGAGGTAAGGGCAAATGATCTAATTCGCGATTTCATAAGAATTGAGTTAGTCAAGTCCACTATTTCGTATACCGGAAAAAGGTATGATAGGGCAAGTTCCGGATTGATTCCCGATAATGGATTAGATTGCACCAATATCAATCCTTTTTATTCCAAGGCGAAGATTCAATCACTTAGCCAACATCAAGGAACTATTGGTATGTTGTTGAATCGAAATAAGGAATGCCAATCTTTGCTAATTTTGTCATCATCCAATTGTTCTCGAATTGGTCCATTCAATAGTTCGAAATATAACAATGTGACAAAAGAATCGGATCCCCTAATTCCAATTAGGGATTATTTAGGTCCCTTAGGCGCTATTGTACCTAAAATATCGAATTTTTATTCATCTTACCATTTAATAACTCATAATCAGATCGTGTTAAAGAAATATTTGCTACTTGACAATTTGAAACAGATTTTCCAAGTACTTCAAGTACTTAAATACTGTTTAATAGATGAAAATAGGAGGATTTATAATCCCGATCTATGCAGTAACATCGTTTTGAACCCATTCCATTTGAATTGGTGCTTTCTCCATCATGATTATTGTGAAGAGACATCGATCAAAATTAGCCTTGGACAATTTATTTGTGAAAATGTATGTCTATTTAAATACGAACCACACGTAAAAAAATCTGGTCAAATTTTAATTGTTAATGTCGACTTTTTAGTTATAAGATCGGCTAAGTCTTATTTGGCTACTCCTGGAGCAACTGTTCATGGTCATTATGGGAAAATCCTTTACGAAGGAGATACATTAGTTACATTTATATATGAAAAATCGAGATCTGGTGACATAACGCAAGGTCTTCCAAAAGTAGAACAAATCTTAGAAGTGCGTTCGATTGATTCAATATCGATGAACCTCGAAAGGAGAGTTGAAGGTTGGAACGAGCGTATACCAAGAATTCTTGGGATCCCCTGGGGGTTTTTGATTGGAGCTGAGCTAACCATAGCCCAAAGTCGTATCTCTTTGGTTAATAAGATCCAAAAGGTTTATCGATCCCAGGGGGTACAGATCCATAATAGACATATAGAGATTATTGTACGTCAAGTAACATCAAAAGTGTTGGTTTCAGAAGATGGAATGTCTAATGTTTTTTCGCCTGGAGAATTAATCGGATTGTTGCGAGCGGAACGAGCAGGGCGCGCTTTGGACGAATCAATCTGTTATCGGGCAATCTCATTGGGAATAACAAGAGCGTCTCTGAATACTCAAAGTTTCATATCCGAAGCAAGTTTTCAAGAAACCGCTCGAGTTTTAGCAAAAGCTGCTCTACGAGGTCGTATTGATTGGTTGAAAGGCCTGAAAGAGAACGTTGTTCTGGGGGGGATTATACCTGTTGGTACCGGATTCCAAAAATTTGTGCACCGTTCAAGGCAAGACAAAAACATTTATTTGGAAATCAAAAGAAAAAATCTATTCGAGTTGGAAATGAGAGATATTTTGTTACACCATAGAGAATTATTTTGTTCTTACGCGACAAACAATTTCCATGAGACAAATTTACATGAGACATCAGAACAATCATTTATGCGATTTAATGATTCCTAAGAGCGGGTTCATTTTCACTTTAACTATCTTTTAACTATACTGGTCTGATTATTGATTTGGTAATAAATAAAATAAGTAATTAAAAAAAATTATGGTTTGTGCCGTGTATCAATGGTCAATCCCCGGTAGAAGGTTCCATCGGAACAATTATTTATTTCAAGGTACCTCGTCTCTTTGTTAATAATACGAAAAAGAAAAAACAAAAAGGAAGTGTGGGAAAAAATGACAAGAAGATATTGGAACATCAATTTGGAAGAGATGATGGAAGCAGGAGTTCATTTTGGTCATGGTACTAAGAAATGGAATCCTAGAATGGCCCCTTACATTTCTGCAAAGCGTAAAGGTATTCATATTACAAATCTCGCTAGAACTGCTCGTTTTTTATCAGAAGCCTGTGATTTAGTTTTTGATGCAGCAAGTAGGGGAAAAAACTTCTTAATCGTCGGTACCAAAAATAAAGCATCGGATTCAGTAGCATCAGCTGCAATAAGGGCTCGGTCTCATTTTATTAATCAAAAATGGCTCGGTGGTATGTTAACGAATTGGTCCACTACGGAAACGAGACTTTATAAGTTCAGGGACTTAAGAGCAGAAGAAAAGATGGGGAAACTCAACCGTCTCCCCAAAAGAGATGCAGCAATGTTGAAGAGAAAATTATCTACCTTGCAAACATATCTCGGTGGGATCAAATATATGACGGGATTGCCTGATATTGTGATCATCGTTGATCAGCAAGAAGAATATACGGCTCTTCGAGAATGTGCCATTTTGGGGATTCCAACGATTTGTTTAATCGATACAAATTGTGACCCAGATCTTGCAGATATTTCGATTCCAGCCAACGATGACGCTATAGCTTCAATTCGATTGATTCTTAACAAATTAGTATCCGCAATTTGTGAAGGTCGTTCTAGCTATATAAGAAATCGTTGATTATGATTAAGATTAAGAATAATAAAATTAGTTAATGTTAATTATTGGGCAACTCCATAGATTTATTGGATCGGTTACTTTTTTTTGAATTTTTAAAAATAGAAAAAAAAAGAACTGGGGATATTGATATATATTATGATGTTATGTGATTTCTTGGTATCCTAAATATATGATTAATGATTCAAGTTGGTGAGTTGAGAAAGAAATGGTTGAATCAAACTAATTCCTTTTTTGAAGTTCAATTTCTATCAGAGGACAATATGAATGTTATACCATGTTACATTAAAACACTCAAGGGGTTATACGATATATCGGGTGTAGAAGTAGGCCAACATTTCTATTGGCAAATAGGAGGTTTACAAATCCATGCCCAAGTACTTATCACTTCTTGGGTCGTAATTGCTATCTTGTTAGGTTCAGCCATCATAGCTGTTCGGAATCCACAAACCATTCCGACCGACGGTCAGAATTTCTTTGAATATGTCCTTGAATTTATTCGAGACTTGAGCAAAACCCAGATTGGAGAAGAATATGGACCTTGGGTTCCTTTTATTGGAACTATGTTCCTATTTATTTTTGTTTCTAATTGGTCAGGTGCCCTTTTACCTTGGAAAATCATACAGTTACCTCATGGGGAGTTAGCTGCGCCCACGAATGATATAAATACTACTGTTGCTTTAGCTTTACCCACGTCAGTGGCATATTTTTATGCAGGTCTTACCAAAAAAGGGTTGGGTTATTTCGAGAAATACATCAAACCAACTCCAATACTTTTACCAATTAACATCCTAGAAGATTTCACAAAACCCTTATCTCTTAGTTTTCGACTTTTCGGGAATATATTGGCTGATGAATTAGTAGTTGTTGTTCTTGTTTCTTTAGTCCCTTCAGTAGTTCCTATACCTGTCATGTTTCTTGGATTATTTACAAGTGGTATTCAAGCTCTTATTTTTGCAACGTTAGCCGCGGCTTATATAGGTGAATCCATGGAGGGTCATCATTGACTAGTTTTCGAAATAGTCTTTTTTTTTAGCTTATCCCAATTCATGCATGGTTCAAGATAATCTGCTTGGTTGGAGAACATAATAGATATAAATACGTATGAATATATGACCTAGAGTCGTAGGAGAGAAGATGAACGATATTACGGAATTGTAAAAAAAAAAAAAGGGGATGGGTTGGGGAGGTCACACTAGATGTATGTAATGTCTATAAGTCTAGCCGCTTTTTGTGTGGGTTTCGAGGAATGATTCTATAATCCGATTCAATATAAAATGTGGCCAGTTTACGTTATGGAAGAAAGAAATGTATATGTAATATGTATATGTAATATTAGATATTCACTAGTTATATAGTCCTATCTATATATAAATAGAAGTCCTTATGCCTTACCTATATACTAACTAACTATATATATATCTAACTATATGCTATATATATGTAATATATATAGCAATATATATAGATAGCAATATATATAGCAAAATAAATAAAAAAAATATATATATATGTATTGATATACATATTGATATCGTTATATTGATATATTGATATCGTTGATATCGATCATATTGATATCCATTGCATATATTGATGATTGCATATATTGATGATTGCATATATTGATTTGATTGCAGTTTACTGCATTTAGATTAGATGGATTACAAGATAAGTCAAGTCCTTTCTTCTGTTTCATTTGTGATTGTGGATTGGATGAAAAAACAGATGAACTCAAGGATATAGAAGAGTAAAGAACGAAGGATGGAATGAAAGAATGGTTGGAAAGAAAGAAATGCAATAACTAGAGCCGTATGTATATGGATTTACAAAAACTTCATCATGGGTAGAAACAAAAAACGAGATATCGAAGTAGTTCTGACGATTCAGTAATATTATCATTAGTTTTTAGTTACTCCGACCCAATAGATCTTAATGATCAAACTTAATGATAAAATTAAGTAATAATTCATTGGTTGATTGTATCATTAACCATTTTTTTTTTTTTGTGCGAGGAACTTACCATGAATCCACTGATTTCTGCCGCTTCCGTTATTGCTGCTGGATTGGCTGTAGGACTTGCTTCTATTGGACCCGGAGTTGGTCAAGGTACTGCTGCAGGCCAAGCTGTAGAGGGTATTGCGAGACAACCAGAAGCAGAGGGTAAAATACGAGGTACTTTATTGCT